TCGAGGGAGAAATGAGAGATATTTTGTTTCACCACAGAGAGTTATTTGATTCTTGCATTTCAAAAAATTTCTATAATATATCAGAACAATCATTTATAGGATTTAACGATTCCTAAGAGTGGATTCGTCCTTTTAACTGTCAGTGTTCCTTTGATTTCTTACATTTCCATGTGATTTGTTAATATTTGTTAATAGTAATAAATAAAAGTAATAAATAAAGATAATATAGAGTAATAAATAAAATATAGTAATAAATAAAGATAATATAAAGATAATAAAGAATAGAAAGAAATTAATCGCTTGGATCGTGTATCAACGTCCAATTACGGGAAAAGAAAAGGTTCCATCGGAACAATTATTTAGTTCAGGGTATCTCGTTTCTTTTTTTTTCTTTGAAAAAAAAAGAGAGAAAGTGTGGAGAGAAATGATAAGAAGATATTGGAACATTAATTTGAAAGAGATGTTGGAAACAGGAGTTCATTTTGGTCATGCTACTAGAAAATGGAATCCAAAAATGGCACCTTATATCTCTGCAAAGCGTAAGGGTATTCATATTACAAATCTTACTAGAACTGCTCGTTTTTTATCAGAAGCGTGTGATTTGGTTTTTGATGCAGCAAGTAGGAGAAAACAATTCTTAATTGTTGGTACCAAAAATAAAGCAGCTGATCCAGTAGCGCGGGCTGCAATAAGAGCTCGGTGTCATTATGTTAATAAAAAATGGCTAGGTGGCCTTTTAACGAATTGGTCCACTACAGAAATGAGACTTCAAAAGTTCAGGGACTTGAGAATGGAACAAAAGACAGGGGGAATCAACCGCCTTCCGAAAGGGGATGCGGCTCGATTAAAGAGACAGTTATTTCACTTGCAAACATATTTGGGCGGGATTAAATATATGACAGGGTTACCCGATATTGTAATAATCGTTGATCAGCAAGAAGAATATATGGCTCTTCAAGAATGTATCACTTTGGGAATTCCAACAATTTGTTTAATTGATACAAACTGTGACCCGGATCTCACAGATATTTCGATTCCAGCGAATGATGACGCTATAGCCTCAATCCGCTTAATTCTTAACAAATTAGTATTTGCGATTTGTGAAGGGCGTTCTAGCTATATACGAAATCCCTGATTAATAATAAGATAAATAAATTCTTTTTTGAATTCCATAGATTGACGAAATCCATTACTATTTCGGAATCTCATAAAAGAGATAAAAAACTGGGGATATTATGTGATTAGTTGGTATATAAAATATAAAATATACAATTCAAGTGAGCAAGTAGAAAAAAAGACGGTTGAATCAAAATAATTTCTTGTAAAGTTTTCTTTCTTTCAGAGGACAATATGAATGTTCTATCATATTCCATTAACACATTAAAGGGGTTATATGAAATATCCGGGGTGGAAGTAGGCCAGCATTTCTATTTGAAAATAGGCGGTTTCCAAGTCCATGCCCAAGTACTTATTACTTCTTGGGTTGTAATTCTTATCTTATTAGGTTCAGCCATTGTAACTGTTCGGAATCCACAAACCATTCCTACTGACGGTCAGAATTTCTTCGAATATATCCTTGAATTTATTCGAGATGTGAGCAAAACCCAGATTGGAGAGGAATATGGTCCATGGGTTCCCTTTATTGGAACTTTGTTTCTATTTATTTTTGTTTCTAATTGGTCAGGGGCGCTTTTACCTTGGAAAATCATAGAGTTACCTCATGGGGAGTTAGCCGCACCCACGAATGATATAAATACTACCGTTGCTTTAGCTTTACTTACGTCAATAGCATATTTTTATGCGGGCCTTAGCAAAAAAGGATTAGGTTATTTCGGTAAATATATACAACCAACTCCAATCCTTTTACCTATTAACATTTTAGAAGATTTCACAAAACCTTTATCACTTAGCTTTCGACTTTTTGGAAATATATTAGCGGATGAATTAGTAGTTGTTGTTCTTGTTTCTTTAGTACCTTTAGTGGTTCCTATACCTGTCATGTTCCTTGGATTATTTACAAGTGGTATTCAAGCTCTTATTTTTGCAACTTTAGCTGCGGCTTATATAGGTGAATCCATGGAGGGCCACCATTGACTAAGTTTCGAAATAGTCTTTTTTAGCTTAGTGCAAGGTAATCTATGCCTTGCTCGAGATAATCTTCTTCGTGAACAGAAATATACACATAAATAGACAAAAAAGTATATAAGATCTAGAAGAATAGTAAAAAATATTACGATATTAGGGAATTGTAAAAAAAATTAGGTTCTATAAAGCGATTCCCATTTCAGTCGGTTTTATTCAATTCAAAGATTGACCAAAAGAAAATATTAATTAAAGAATAAATTACATGAACTTAGATCAACCAAAGACTTCTATTTCTATGCAATGATTTAGACTAATAAATTCGCTCATTTAGATTGATTGTATCCATGTGGGATAATGCTAAATTATAAATTCAATAAAAAGAGGATAAGAGTTTACAAAAAATGAGATTCAAGAG